TGCTTGTTATTGTCTGTTATATTTCTTTTGAATGAATCTAAAATTTCAGAGTATATCTTTTCGCAGGTCGAACAAAAAAACTTTGAATATTTTCCGATTTACCTTTATTTTCGGGAGAAAATTCCCCTTTTTGCCCCCGTCCCTAAATTCAATTAATATAGTAAATTAATAGGAGACTGGAAATGAAAGTACCTTTCTCGCATTCGCTCTCCATTGCATTGGCGGAACAAAAATTTCTGATGCAGAAATCGGGAAATTTTTGGTATATGAAGCCGTGATCTGATATCTATATCTAAATCCCATATAGATAGAAACTGATCTTTTTCTTTTTCTTTTCTGGAATTAAAGAAAGAAAGATATTGAAAAGTATATTGCTCTTGTGACTCGGAATAAATGAGTTCTCCGCGGAGGAAAAGAATAGCGATTTATTCCTATGGAGCATACAGGAACAAGAAAAGAAGATCCAATCGGAAATATCGACAAATTCTTGCGCGGTCCAGCCCAAAGAAATCAAAAAAATCCGCCTCTACCATTTTATCTATATCGAATTTGAATATCAGAATAGCTGATATAGTCATGATTCAACGGCTCAGGTCCACTTACTTTTTATTTTCTTGATTTCGATGAGTTTCATTGGAACAATGGGGGAGTAGTAAGGTTTTGCCTTGTCGATTCCTAATCGGGATTAGGTATTATCCAAATATCTATGTCCCGGGATCCAAAATTTCAATAACGAAAGATGAATACTACTATAGCCTGTAGTGACATAGTAGTCCGACTATAGAAGAAAAAAAGTGGTATTGCTTATCATCATAACGAACAAATGTTCAACTTTATACCTATAGCTCATTCTGAGGTTCGTTTACCTTTTTTTATTACAAAAAAAAAAAGAATATCTCTACTCTCTGATGAAAATGAAGATCGAGACTGGAGCTTCGTGGAAAAGCCCTTTATCGGATTTGAACCGATGACTTACGCCTTACCATGGCGTTACTCTACCACTGAGTTAAAAGGGCCCATTTTCTTCAATTCATGAAGAGGCGACTAATCGCTATGAGTCTACTGCATGTGCTTGTATATATACACTATATATAGTGTATATACGTGTTAGGGGCTCGTTCAAGAACAGGCAATTTGATTTAACTAGGAAGTTCTAGGGTCAAATGATTATTTTATTTCTATTTGATAAATATCAACGCACTGAATTGTTTCACCCCAAAGGGCTTTGCTTTTGTTGAACCATTAATTGGGGGGAGATTCGTTTGATTGATCCATGGATCAACCCGACATAGATCCAACAAATTTCATCGAATCATTCATCACATGGTTCGACTCGTATACTGAACCGAGTTCTTATCGAAAATATTCTTTTTTCGATTCCTTTTACTTGTCGATCCCTTCCCAGATTTATGATTTCTACATTACTTTTTGAATCAATCAAAAAAATTCTATCATTTCTGAATTTCCCGGTTTAGTGAGGCATATCTCATCTTAACGATGAGCAAATCAACGAGTGAAAATTGAAGAAGTGAAATGGGTTTGACCTTTTTTTCTGTCGGACAAAATCCTCGCTGAGGGAGTCCTCTATTTCGTCATATGCTATATATATATAGCATATGATGGTTTATAACATATGATGGTTCGCGAATGAACAATCCAAAATTCTATGGAATCGCGGAAGCACGACACGAAAGATTCTATTGACAATTCCAAAAAACTACTCATACTATGAGTATAGTATGATGTCGATCGGGCAGGCATGCCCCTATCGTCTAGTGGTTCAGGACATCTCTCTTTCAAGGAGGCAGCGGGGATTCGACTTCCCCTGGGGGTAGGGTACTGCGAGGGGAAGTTGATCATGGATTATCAATAAGCCTAGAATTGATTCTTCCCGGGTCGATGCTCGAGCGGTTAATGGGGACGGACTGTAAATTCGTTGGCAATATGCCTACGCTGGTTCGAATCCAGCTCGGCCCAAGAATTCGCCGATCCACGAGAATGATATAACCAATTTGTCCTCCAGAAATGCCCTATCTGATATGGGGAATAAATATAGATAGTTGGCCTTTCTGCTATACCCATATTTCTTTGTTCATTTGTTCCCACACGTTATCAATCGATGTGGCAATAATCGCCGGGTTACGAGTAATCCGTTTCACCCTTAACTATAGTTCAGTTCATATCCATATGAAGATATGGATCTTAATCTCGCTCGTGTTTCTGTTAAAACATGGCAATTCTGTAAATAAAAAACAGAAAGAAATTCTAAGAAATATGTATGCCGTATAACTTATTTATATTTATATATTTATAGGGATTGTAGTTCAATCGGTCAGAGCACCGCCCTGTCAAGGCGGAAGCTGCGGGTTCGAGCCCCGTCAGTCCCGGACTAGAATCCGATGAATCCATCAATTCATCTCTCCATTTTCCATTTTCTGTGAAGGGGAGGGACAAGAAGCAAAATTGGATTCTAAGCGGTGGGCCCTATTTCTTTCGTTTTTTGTTTCGCATTTCTCATCAGACAAATGAAGTAATTTCAATTACTTCAACCAGTACCACTTGATGAGAGAGATGTATGTGGATTGAGGATTGAGCGGCGGTATCACCTTATTCAGGATTCCAAGAGAGGCCATACTGTTTTGGTTTTTTCAATTGCTCCTGCTCAATCGAATGAAATAGAGAGAGTACCCGTATGTTTTCTGGCAGCACATACACAAACAAATTGTATTCGTTTTTTGTTAGAATACAAAATTGACTTCGTTTAATGAACTTCATTTTCATATAGGTATCTCGGCGGCGACAGAGTACTTTTCAGATGAAACCTACCCCGACCTACCCACCCTTTTTTGAACTCCGATTTTGTGTAACCTCAATTATGAATTCAAACCAATTGATCTATATCATTTGCATTGTATACTTTATTTTATTTTTGATGTATGTGTCTCAGTTCCAATCCAAGGAAGGAGGATACTGATCAAAAAGATCAAACAAAGATCCGCCCCCTTTCTTTCTAGGGAGAAGGGGTGAATAATCTTTTTTTCTTCGTTTTTTACTTTACCCATCGAAAAAAGAACAAAATCAATAAATAAAATAGTGAATTTCTTGGACTATTAGATCTTTTTTTTTTATATCGGTACCAATCTTTATTGTACTTCTCTGTCTTCCAAGAAGATTAGATCATTACAAAAATTTTGCTTAGAACTTAATTCATCTCTTTTTCCGTTTCACTCCGAATCTATCTACTGTTTGGGTCTGTGGCCAATGTAAGACCGGTCATCGAATACCTCATCAGATGATTGTATAAGGAGGATGGTAGGTTATAGAAAAGAAAGAGTAGAAATGAGAAATTCCATGGGATTCCCGATCCAATCAGGAATCCCTTTTTGGATTAGACATGGATAAAAGATCTTCCTATGTTATACTATTCAATTCTCGACAATGAATCCCATTTAATAGGTTAGATATTGTTATTCATGATTTTGATCCCATTCGGTATCATCAGGATGCACTTCATTCCATGGAATCCTCATAAGAAAGACTTAGTATTTCTATGGGATTAGATCCCGAATTATTGCGAAGCAAAAAAACGATGAGATTATGGAAGTCAATATTCTTGCATTTATTGCTACTGCGTTGTTCATTTTAGTTCCTACTGCTTTTTTACTTATCATCTACGTAAAAACAGTCAGTCAAAATGATTAATTCGAATGAAGTTTGACTTATTTGTTTAGTTCTTTCTTATCAATGATTGAAGAAATGAAAGGGATTGCAATCCCAAGTCTTAAATGAAATACGTGGATTGGAGTCAGCAGTATATGGGACGAGATAGTATGGTAGAAAGAACTATATGAACCTTTCTACCATATTATCTCTTCTTATAGAAGATTGTATAAAGATATGTGCTTGATATGGATTAATCTATAGCTTTACATATGATCTGTTTAGATGTAAATAGTTTAGATGTAAATAGTACTCCAATTCTATTTCTTCGATATATTCATTTCGATCGATCTGAAATAATTGAGGGTCAACTCTTCTAATTCCTAGGTTTCTTATTTTTTCAATATGGATCCCGAGACCCATCGAAAGAATCAATGGGTAAAGAATAGTATGGCATACATTATAGAAATGGAAATAAGAAAATAACCAAGTGATTTTTTTTTTAGCATTCCAAAGAAGTAATTGATTCAACCGTTAATAGACGGTCCAAGGGGTTCCTTCGATAGTCACTTCTTCGGATTTGTAAAAGGAGTAGTAGACCTCATCGATTTTTCATGCTCGAACCACGATATGAAGTAAGTTGATAAAGCATAAAAAAGGATTCCTAGGAATCTAAAAAAAGTAAGTGCCGCGGATCGCCCAACGTCAGCAAGATTTTCTTATATTATGCGTAGTACCTCTTTTCTTTGGACAACCACTATGTCCGTGTCTCTTCCAGTAGAAAATACGTCTTCGCATAATAGCATCACGACTCCCCCCTTCCTTTGGGCGGTAGGGGGGAAACAAAGAAAAAAGGGGGTTGGTTGCTCCTCCTTGTAATTAATATCCATAATTCTGGTAAGGGTTGGTTTATCAAAAGAGAATATTTAGAGGGAACTCGATTGGAAATTATTTCCATTTCCTATCGTGTGTATTTCAGTTTGGAAATACGAAGATGGGAAACAAATCGTTGAAATCTTTGTTTGATTGAAAGATTCTTATTCATATATTACCAGATTCTGGTAGAATTTTGGAAATAAATGAAGATTCTTTTTGATTTTTATCTTCGCAGAAAACGATCTATTAAACAATTGGTACAATTCGATTACTCAATTCAATTAGTAGTACCCCTAGAGTCCACTTCTTCCCCATACTACAAGTGAAAGGGAAAATGTAAAGACTACCATTAAAGCAGCCCACGCGAGACTTACTATATCCATGTGAATTATGTCCCCTATCTCTATGAATATGAAAAAAAAAAAAGAATTCCATTATTGATCATTAATAATAGCGGAATCACTGGTGCAGAGTCAAAACAAAATGGGATTCTGGCCCAATGCTATTGATAAACAAATTCAATGAATACACTCGTAACAATTTTCTATCTAATTTCTGGTAGAATCGGGAAGTATTAATCACAAGCAAGATACGCAGTTACCCTTGAGACTTTCAAGAGAATCTCATTAATGGAACATGTTAGGAATAGTAAGACCTATTTTTTTACCTTCCAAAAAAGGAAAAAATAGATACTATCAAGATAGAATCTATCATATATCTCTATCTCGCATCTAAACCTTACTCTTTCTGTGAAACGATAGAGAGACGCCCTATTACATTCTTGGCAGGATTACCAAAAAGAAAGAAAGAATTCTTTCTTTTTCAACTTTCTTATATAATTCTTATATAAGAATCAATCACCCATCCAATATGGATTGGGTGCCCCTTCAGTCAATCCAATTGAATTCAAGCCTCAGTCAGCAGGCACTATAACTTAGGGCAGATAATTAGGAATTATTGATAGTCCTTCCTATAATCAGTCCCTCCTTGGCTTGGATCCTGGGAGCAAGAATTTACAATCCTTTAGGAACTTTCCCTTGGATCCTCGGATTTCCGGGCCCCGACTTTCGTAGTTCTTAATCTCACAATAGAATCTTACGATTGATTTGATTTTTCAATCAAATCAATCGTAAGATTCTATCAGTAATCAGCAATAAGCGAGGTTTCTTTTCTTTATTCATATTGGTGCCGGCCGTTCCGGTTTTGGCCACACCCAGATTTTGTAAGAAATAATGCAATTTAGAGAATCCCCCGCCTTGGATTTTCAAATCCAAGTATCCACAGTCCCAGCCTTTAACCTATGCTTACACTGGGTAAGCACTTGGCGAATTCTATTAGGAAGATAAGGGATTCCGAGTCTTTTGTTGATCAGGCGACACCCGGATTTGAACTGGGGATAAAGGGATTTGCAGTCCCCCGCCTTACCACTCGGCCATGTCGCCAAAAGGATACAAAGTCAACATAGAAAATATTCTTTTGGATTACTGAATCCTTTCTTTTTCTTTATTTTCTTTGTTATTTGCTTGGGGGTTTGAATGCCGTTTTCTTTATTTTATACTTTCCAAAAGAAAAACCCTCCTTTTTTGATTTGAGAGGATCCGGTTGTTCTCTTCGATTAATTGTATAATATAGTAATTCAAAACAAAATGCACAACGCCTAAAAAAAACCTCCCCTCTCTCCTCTATTTCAATAGAAAAAAAAGAAAATAGATTTCCAGTTACAGAATCAAAAATGAAGGGCAAAGGCAAAGCAGAGCCGTTAACTATTGATTGTGAATTCATGAACGTTCTTGGATTTTTTGATCTCCTTCTTTCCTTAATCTTAATGGCTTTAATGGCCTAAGATCAAAAAATCCAATTGATACAAGACTAATCAGCCCGAATGATTTTCAATAACCTTTTCCATTTCCATTATAATAACAATTGTGTGTCTTTGTAAACTCCAGAACCGAAATTGTTACACAGATACCATACCTAGTCAGGTATCTTATTCTACATATCCCTATGGGATAGTGAATCATCGTCCTTGAATTTTTCATTGGCTAGATTGAATCTAAAACCGAAATTTAGATATTACATATAGCATAGCACGACCCATGTTGCTTCGGGGAAACTGCTACAAAGGGTGGAATATGCGGATAGCTACATCTGCATGTACTTAAATAAATCAACCTTTCTTCCACACTTCATTCAACCCTATTAGACTTACACTTAGTTACACTAACTAATACGAATTTCTACTAACAAACGGGTAGAAATATTTCTCTTCTCCGCAAATCGTTTTTTGAACGGTGGAATCAATGAAATAAGTTAAGTGCTAAAATCAAAGTCAACCCTATGCTGTTCCCAATTATTCTGTCTTTCTCTCATTCATAGAGAGCGGATTCAACCCGGAATCCTTTTATGGCATCCAATCTGGTCGTAATAGACTAATAATATAAGTAGAAATTGGATCCATTTTGATATTCTAGATAAGACTCCATATCATAAGGCGAAGCGGAAGAATTATGTTTCCCGGAATGTTTTATCAATTCATTTTCATTTGATTTGGATCTGTTACAATTTCGAATTTGAGTAGAAAAAATTCTCTTTATTCCCCCATTCATACATATTTTCTACGTAGATATGGAGTTGGATAAAATTTCATGTGATTCAGTAAACCGAATAGACATTCTATTATTGCTAGATCGACCCATAGAGTTCGATGAAGAGTGAGCCAATAATGGGATTTTCTCGATAAAGGAGAAACTTAAGATGCTTCAGGATGGAAATGAGGGAACGTATACAATACCGGGATTTAGTCAGATACAATTTGAGGGATTTTGTAGGTTCATTGATCGGGGCTTGACGGAAGAACTTCATAAGTTTCCAAAACTGGAAGATACAGATCAAGAAATTGAATTTCAATTATTTGCAGAAACATATCAATTGGTCGAACCCTCGATAAAAGAAAGAGATGCTGTA